AATGAAATGCCTGATTAAAGGATCATCTTGATAGGATGAATCAAATAAATTCTTAAGTTTATTTTCATTATGTTTAATCCTTACACCCAATAGAATTAAACTATTCCTTTAAACATCAAAAATTTACGTGCATCCTACACTATAATGTAGAAATACAAAAATTCATACTTTTCCTCTCCCACCCAATTAAAAATTAAAAATTAAAAATTAAAAATTCCAATTAAGAACTTTCTTTTCTATTTTCTTGAATTTAAATACCCTAAAAAAAATTTGAGAAAAAAAAAAAAAACTCAAATTTTTTTTAGGGTATTTAAATTCAAGAAAATAGAAAAGAAAGTTCTATCCAAAAAATGCTATTTTTAAAAAAAAAGGTAAGCTAAATTAAGCTATTAGGTTCATACCCTAATCATAGAAATAAAACTTTTCTCCTTTTTAATTAAAAATTTAAATTTTACTAATACAATTTTATTGACAATATTAATTTTTGGTACTCTTCTTACTATTTCAGCATCATCATGATTAACAATATGAATAGGATTAGAAATTAATATATTAGCTTTTATTCCACTATTAACTGAATCTAATAATTCCTTATCTTCTGAAGCTTCATTAAAATACTTTTTAATTCAAGCTATAGCTTCCTCAATTTTTATTATTGCTAGATTACTAACTTTAGTTTTTTTAAATTTTAAATTTTCTTACTTATTAAGTAATTTAATTATAATTTCTATTTTAATTAAATTGGGTTCAGCCCCCTTTCATTTTTGATTTCCTTCAATCATTCAAGGATTATCTTGAATAAATTGTTTTCTAATATTTACCTGACAAAAAATTGCTCCTTTCTATATTCTTTATATATTAATCAATAGGTTCATAAGATACATTTTTATTTTATTTTCTTCCATTTGGGGAGCAGTGGGAGGATTAAATCAAACATCTATTCGAAAAATTATAACCTATTCATCAATTAATCATATTAGATGATTAATAATATCAATAAAAATCAATTTAAATCTTTTCATTTTATATTTTATAATTTACTCAATAATAATACTAATTTTAACTTGAATTTTCTCATATTTTAATATCCTTCATTTAAATAATTTAATTACTCTCTTTGATGATAATTTAATAATTAAAATTATTATAATAAGAAATTTTATATCTTTAAGAGGTTTACCTCCATTTTTAGGATTTTTATCAAAATGAATAGTATTAATAAACTTAATAAACTACAATATAATTTTCATAATAATAATTTTAATTATATGTTCCCTTTTAACTTTACTATACTATATAAAAATTATAATTTCATCTCTATTAATCCTAACCAGAAATTATAAAATAATTTTTTATTTTAAAAAAATATTTTCATTTTTAAATTTAAATCACTTTATAATAATATTCTTATCTCTTTTACCATTATGGAGATTACCATTCTTTTCTTATATAATTTTAATCTAAGATTTTAAGTTAAATAAACTATTAACCTTCAAAGTTAAAAATAATAAATTATAATTAAGTCTTAGTAAATTCTACACCATTAAATTTGCAATTTAATATCATTACATTTGAATATAAGACCCTATGGTAAAAGAGATAAATTCTCCTAAATAAATTTACAATTTATCGCCTACTTCTCAGCCATTTTACCGCAAAAATGATTATTTTCAACAAACCATAAAGACATTGGAACATTATATTTTATTTTCGGTGCATGAGCAGGTATAGTAGGAACATCCTTAAGAATATTAATTCGATTGGAACTAGGACAACCAGGTTCATTAATTGGAAATGACCAAATCTATAATGTTATTGTTACAGCTCATGCTTTTGTCATAATTTTTTTCATAGTTATACCTATTATAATTGGAGGATTTGGAAATTGATTAGTTCCCTTAATAATCGGCGCACCTGATATAGCTTTCCCTCGAATAAATAACATAAGATTTTGATTATTACCACCATCTTTAATTCTCCTTTTATCTAGAAGAATAGTAGAAACCGGAGCAGGAACTGGATGAACTGTATATCCTCCATTATCTAGAAATATTGCTCATGCTGGAGCATCAGTTGATTTAGCAATTTTTTCTTTACATTTAGCCGGTATTTCCTCAATTTTAGGAGCCGCTAATTTTATTACAACCATAATTAATATACGAGCTCCAGGTATATCATTTGACCAAACACCCCTATTTGTTTGAGCTGTTGGAATTACTGCTCTCCTATTACTTCTTTCTTTACCTGTATTAGCAGGAGCAATTACAATATTATTAACTGACCGAAATTTAAATACTTCCTTTTTTGATCCAGCTGGAGGAGGAGATCCAATCCTCTATCAACATTTATTTTGATTCTTTGGACATCCTGAAGTTTATATTCTAATTCTTCCAGGATTTGGAATAATTTCTCATATTATTTGTCAAGAAAGAGGAAAAAAGGAAACTTTTGGAACTTTAGGAATAATTTATGCAATATTAGCTATTGGTTTATTAGGATTTATTGTGTGAGCTCATCATATATTTACTGTTGGAATAGATGTTGATACTCGAGCTTACTTTACATCAGCAACTATAATTATTGCTGTCCCTACAGGTATTAAAATTTTTAGATGATTAGCTACTCTTCATGGTTCACAACTTAATTATAGACCATCACTATTATGATCATTAGGATTTGTATTTTTATTTACTATTGGTGGATTAACAGGAATTATTTTAGCTAATTCCTCAATTGATATTATTCTTCATGATACTTACTATGTAGTTGCCCATTTCCATTATGTTTTATCAATAGGAGCTGTATTTGCTATTATAAGAGGAATTATTCATTGATTCCCCTTATTTACTGGACTTTCTCTAGATTCAATAATACTTAAAACACAATTTTTTATTATATTTTTTGGAGTTAATTTAACATTTTTTCCTCAACATTTTCTTGGATTAGCGGGAATACCTCGACGATATTCAGATTATCCAGATTCCTATACATCCTGAAATTTAATCTCTTCTTTAGGATCTATAATTTCATTAATTAGAATTTTAATATTAATTTATATTTTTTGAAATAGAATATATTTTCAACGAACTGTAATTTTCCCACTAAATTTATCTTCCTCTTTAGAATGATATCAAAATTCTCCTCCTTCTGAACATTCTTATGATGAACTCCCAATAATTAATCACTACTAATATGGCAGAGAAGTGCAATGAATTTAAGCTTCATTTATAAAGATTACCCTCTTTTTTTAGTAAATGTCAACATGATCAAATCTAAACCTTCAAAATAGATCTTCCCCTTTAATAGAACAACTAATTTTTTTTCATGATCATACCTTATTAATCTTAACAATAATTACTATTATAGTATCTTATATTATAATCTCCTTATTTTTTAATAAATTTAATAATCGGTTTTTACTTGAAGGACAAATAATTGAATTAATCTGAACAATTCTTCCAGCTATTACATTAATTTTTATTGCCTTACCTTCTCTTCGTCTCTTATATCTTCTTGATGACTCTTACAATCCTAGAATTACTTTTAAAACTATTGGTCATCAATGATATTGATCTTATGAATATATAGACTTTAAAAATATAATTGAATTTGATTCATACATAATTTCAGATTTAAATTCAATTAACTTATTCCGATTATTAGATGTAGATAATCGAACAATTTTACCCATAAATATTCAAATTCGAACTTTAATTACTGCCGCAGATGTAATTCACTCCTGAACAATTCCTACCCTAGGTATTAAATCAGATGCTACACCAGGTCGACTAAATCAAATTTTATTTTTTATTAGTCGACCTGGTGTCTTTTTCGGTCAATGTTCAGAAATTTGTGGAACTAATCATAGATTTATACCAATTGTTATTGAAAGAGTAAACCTAAATTCATTTATCAATTGAATTAAAAAAAATTCATCAGATGACTGAAAGTAAGTACTGGTCTCTTAAACCATATTATAGTAATTAACATTTACTTCTGATGAAAGAAATTAGTTAAAACATAACATTAATATGTCATATTAAAATCATTATAATTATAATATTTCTTAATTCCTCAAATATCCCCAATAAATTGATTACTATTATTTTTAATATTTATTATAATATTCTTAATACAATTAATCTTAAATTATTTTATTATTCAACCAGTTAAAAAATCATCCCAGATTGCTTTCCTAAAAAAGAAATCATTATCCTGAAAATGATAACAAATTTATTCTCCTCATTTGATCCTTCTTCAAATTTATTTTCTATTCCACTTAATTGAACTAGAACATTAATAACTATTTTATTAATTCCCTTATCCTATTGAATTATTCCTTCACGTATAATAATCTTATGAAATATAATTAGTATAAATTTACACAATCAATTTAAAATTTTAATTTTACCTAATAAAATTTCAGGAACAACTATAATTTTTATCTCTTTATTTTCATTTATTTTATTAACTAATTTTATAGGTTTATTCCCCTATATTTTTACTAGCTCAAGACACTTAGTATTTACTTTATCTCTTTCTTTACCTCTATGATTAACATTCATAATTTATGGGTGATATAAAAATACAAATCATATATTTATTCATTTAGTCCCTCAAGGAACTCCTTCTATTCTTATACCTTTCATAGTTTGTATTGAATCAATTAGAAATTTAATTCGACCTGGAACCTTAGCAGTTCGTTTAACTGCTAATATAATTGCTGGTCATCTACTAATAACATTATTAGGAAATACTGGTCCTCTTCTTATTAATTCCATACTAATTCTTCAAATTCTAATTTTTATTCAACTTCTTTTATTAACCTTAGAATCCGCAGTTGCTATTATTCAATCTTATGTATTTGCTGTTTTAACAACATTATATTCAAGAGAAGTAACATAAATGAAAATTCATTATAATCACCCATTTCATTTAGTTAATATAAGACCTTGACCTCTCACAGGAGCTATTGGAGCAATAACTATTGCTTCAGGTTTAATTAAATGATTTCATAATTTTAGAACTACTATTTTAACAATTGGGTTTTTAATTACTTTATTAACAATATATCAATGATGACGAGATATTTCCCGAGAAGGAACTTTTCAAGGCCATCACACCTTAAAAGTAAATTTAGGACTTCGTTGAGGTATAATTCTTTTTATTACATCTGAAGTATTCTTTTTTATTTCTTTTTTCTGAGCTTTTTTTCATAGATGTTTATCTCCTAATATTGAATTAGGAACTCTATGACCTCCTATAGGAATTTATCCATTTAATCCTCTTCAAATTCCATTATTAAATACAAGAATCCTTTTAGCATCTGGAATTACAGTAACTTGAGCTCACCATAGATTAATTCATTATAATTTTACACAAACTACTCAAGCCTTAATTTTAACAATTATATTAGGAATTTACTTTTCTATCCTTCAAGCATATGAATACATTGAAGCACCCTTTACAATTTCCGATGCAGTTTATGGATCAGTATTTTTTGTTGCCACAGGATTCCATGGTCTTCATGTAATTATTGGAACAATTTTCTTAACAGTATGTTTAATACGACATTTAATAAATCATTTTTCATCTAATCATCATTTTGGATTTGAAGCTGCAGCTTGATATTGACACTTTGTAGATATTGTATGATTATTTTTATATATTTCAATTTATTGATGAGGTAGTTAATTAATTAGTATATTAGTACATTTAATTTCCAATTAAATAGATTGAAAAAATTTCAAATTAATTAATTTTATTTTTAATATTCATATTCATAATTATTTTAATTATTACAAGACTTCTAATATTAATTTCAAGACTCCTATCAAAAAAATCTATTTTAGACCGAGAAAAAAATTCTCCTTTTGAATGTGGGTTTGATCCCAAAAGTTCAGCACGAACTCCCTTTTCCCTTCATTTTTTCTTAATTGCCCTAATCTTTCTAATTTTTGATGTAGAAATCACATTAATTTTACCAATTTTTATTATTATTAATCACTCAAATATTTTAATTTGATTATTAACATCACTTTTCTTTTTAATTATTCTTCTATTAGGTTTATTTTACGAATGAAAAAATGGTGCCTTAATTTGAGTAAATTAAATCAGGGTTATAGTTAATTATAACATTTAATTTGCATTTAAAAAGTATTGAAATTTCAATTAACCTTAAATAAGAAACATATATATATATAATGTATTCAGTTTCGACCTGAAAAAAGGTATTTATACCCTTATTTATAAATCTTAAAAAATTATTTTTACAATGAAAATGTAATGTTTTAATTAAACTACATAAATATAAAACAATAACGGAATTGAACCGCTAAAAAATATAGTTAGAAGCTAATTTTTAGACTTTTTTGTTTTCTTAATTGGAAATTATATATTCAATTCTATTATTAACAATAATATGCCTCCTTTTTGGCTTCAATTAACTACTACTTAAAAACCTAAAGGTTTCCCTAACATCTTCAATGTTATACTCTATATAAGCTATTTAAATATTACTTATATTCTAAAATATCTATTCACCTATTTACTCATATTACAAAAATATTAAACAAATTAATACAGAATTAAATAAACCAGAATAATAATCCAAATAAAAAATCTAATTAAATAAATTTTAAAATTATTATCCTGTATATCTTGATTATAAACAGATAAATAAAAAAAATATTTTCATATTCCCTGACCTCCTAATTCTTCAAGTCAACCCATATCTACAGTTTTAATGATTTTATCACCAACTTTTAATGGATAATAATTTACAAAATAAGTTGATAAATAAGGTATAAATCATATTTCACCTAAAAAATTTACCATATTTTTATTATTTAAATAAAATGAACCTAATAGTATATTAAAATTTCTTAATTCAAATCCTAATCAACCTCCTACAAATCTTAATAATAAAACCAAAAACTTTATATATAAAGATAGTATAATTATTTCAGGAGTATCAATCAAAAATCAACCCAAAAATCTTCCACCAAAAACCGAAAATACTATTATTATTATTATAGGTAAAATAAATTCTCAACCCTCATCATTCATTGAATGATAAGAAAAATAATTAAAATTTATTCTTATTAAATAATAAATTAATCGAAAAGTATAACAAACTGTTAAACCAACTGATATAAAAAAAATAATAAAAATAAATTTATTTATAACAGTTATTAAAGACAATTCCAAAATTAAATCTTTCGAATAAAACCCAGTTAAAAAGGGTATTCCACATAAAGCTAAATTCGAAAAACTAAAACAAATAGAAATAAAAGGTATTTGAACTACTAATCTTCCCATACCCCGAATATCTTGTAAATTATTTAAATTATGAATAATAACTCCAGCACACATAAATAATAAAGCTTTAAATAACGCATGAGTAAGTAAATGAAAAAATGCTAAATTCGGCATACCTAATCCAATTGTGGAAATCATAAAACCTAATTGTCTTAATGTTGATAAAGCAATAATTTTCTTTAAATCATATTCAAAATTTGCTCCTAATCCAGCCATAAATATTGTTAAACATCCAATAAATAACAAAAATCCATTTAAATTTATTATATAAATTAAATTTCTAAATCGAATTATTAAATAAACTCCTGCAGTTACTAAAGTTGAAGAATGAACCAACGCTGATACAGGAGTAGGAGCAGCTATTGCTGCTGGTAATCAAGAAGAAAAAGGAATTTGAGCTCTCTTTGTTATAGCTCCTAAAATAATTAATATTGCAATAACCTTAAATTCAATGTTTCATTCTAAATTTTTATAATAAAATAAAAAATTTCATCTACCAAAATTAAATATTCATCTAATTGACAATAATAATGCTACATCTCCCACCCGATTTCTCAAAACTGTAAGTATACCTGCCGCATACGACTTTACATTTTGATAATAAACAACTAAACAGTAAGAAACTAATCCTAATCCATCTCATCCTAATAAAATTCTTATTAAATTAGGTCTTATAATTAATAACATTATTGAAAATACAAATAAAACAACTAAAATAATAAATCGATCAACATTATAATCCCCCTTTATATATAAATTTCTATAAAAAATAATTATTCTTGAAATAAATAATACAAATCTTATAAAACAAAATGAATAAAAATCTAATAAAATTGAAAAACAAACTCTAGAAGAATTTAAATTTATAATTTCTCATTCCATAAACATTACTATATTAACTAATCCAAATTTAATCCCAACAATAAATAAAAATATCGAAATAATAAAAAAAATAAAAGAAAAAAAATAACAAGAATTCTTTTTTATATAAATAACTTAGTGTATCCAACAATAAATAAAAATATCGAAATAATAAAAAAAATAAAAGAAAAAAAATAACAAGAATTCTTTTTTATATAAATAACTTAGTGTATATTCTACACCCTTGATTCCACAAATCAAAATTCTTTTAAACTAACTAAGTTAAATCCAAATAATTAAATAGTCTATCTTTAAAACTAAAATATTTAAAGGAACTCAATGAAGAAATAACAAAAGATACTCCCGATTAACCCCTGATACTATATTATATAAACCTGAATAAAATTTTCCATGTTGAGTGTAAGAAAACAAATAAATTGTATATGATGCTCTAAAAAAAGAAAGTAATATTAATAACAACATTGATTTATCACTTCATGCTATAATTCTATTAATTAATCCAATTTCAGCCATTAAATTTAAAGAAGGAGGAGCTCTTATATTTGAAGCTCTAAGTAAAAATCATCATAAAGTCATTCTAGGTATCAAATTAATTAAACCCTTATTAATAATTATTCTACGACTTCCAACCCGTTCATATATAATATTAGATAAACAAAACAACCCTGATGAACATAATCCATGACCAATTATTATTAAATAACTTATTCATAATCCTCACCTATTTAAAGTAAAAATTCCCCCTAATACTATTCTTATATGAGCTACAGAAGAATACGCAATTAAAGATTTCATATCCAATTGGCGTAAACATATTAAACTAGTTAAAATACCACCTACTAACCTAACTGAAATTCAAATAAATCTAACCTTAACTGAAATAAAAGTTATTAATTTAATTACTCGTAATAATCCATAACCCCCTAATTTTAATAAAACTCCAGCTAAAATTATAGAACCTGAAATTGGAGCTTCAACATGAGCCTTAGGAAGCCATAAATGAACTAAATATATTGGTATTTTAATTAAAAATGCAAAAATTAAAATAAAATATAATAAATAATTTATAACTTCTAATCCTTCACAATTAAATAAAATTATTCTCCCCAACTTTTCATTTAATCATATTAATCCAATTAATAATGGTAACGAAGCAAATAATGTATAAAATAATAAATAAATACCAGCCTGAATACGTTCAGGCTGGTACCCCCAACCCATAATTAAAAGTAAAGTAGGAATTAATCTTGCTTCAAAAAAAATATAAAAAGATAATAATCTTAATCTAGAAAACGTCAAAATTAAAAATATTAATAATATTAAAATCAAAAAAATAAATATATTCCTAAAATAATTATATTTTTTAATTCTAACTCTTGCTATAATTATTAATAAACAGATTCAAACTCTTAATATATTCAGCCCATATGATAAAAGATCACACCCAAACCCCAAAGATAGTATTTCATAATTAATACCTACAATCAAATTTCTTATTATAAAAAATATAATAATAGATATATATCCTTGAACCATAAACCAATAAGTTTTTTTTAAAAAACAAATAGGGATCATAAATAATAATATTAAAATAAATTTTAACATTGTAAAATTCTAAAAGACTGAAAATAGTTATTTCCAAATGAACGAACAATATTAACTAATACTCTTAATCCTAAAGCTCCTTCACAAACAACAAAAACCAGAAAAATTAATAAAAAATATATTTGAAATATCATTATTGTTAAATAAAACACTAATATTAAAAAAACTGATAACATTATATACTCCAATCTTAATAAAGAAATTAATAAATATTTCCGTTTTGAAGAAAATATTCATAAACCCGAAAAATAAATCAAAAAAATAAAATAAATAATTAATAATTTTATCATTAGTATGTTTTAATAGTTTAATTTAAAACATTGGTCTTGTAAACCAAAACTAAGAATTAATTCTTTTAAAACATCAGAAAAAAAGATTCTTTTTCATTAATCTCCAAAATTAATATTTTAATTACATAAACTATTTTCTGATATTATTTATTATATTATTTTTTCAGTATCCTCAACCTTAAATTTTTTATTTATTATATCATCACACCCAATATTAATTACATTAATTATTATTATTCAAACCTTAATATTATGTCTTCTTATAAATTTTTTCTCACTTTCTCTATGATTCTCATATATCCTATTTTTAACATTTCTAGGAGGAATATTAATTCTATTCATTTATATTACAAGACTAGCATCAAATGAAAAATTTAGAATTAACCCCATTAAAATATTTATTAGATCATCCATTATTATAATTTCTATATTAACTTTACTATTTCTTTTTAATATAAATAATTCTATCCTAATAAATCAAGATACTATAATTTTACAAAATTTTTTAATCCAAACAGAATCCCCTAATAATCTTAATATTTTATATAATAAACCTAACTATTTTATTACCTTAATAATAGTAATATATCTATTAATTACTCTAATTATTGTCGTTTATATTTCAAACCCCAAAATAGGATCCTTACGACACCTATCTTAATTACAAATGATAAAACCAATACGATCTCACCACCCATTATTAAAAATTATTAATAATTCACTTATTGATTTACCTACACCTTCCAATATTTCAATATGATGAAACTTTGGATCACTCTTAGGATTATGTTTAATAATTCAATTACTAACAGGAATATTTTTATCAATACACTATTGTGCCAATATTGATTTAGCATTCAATAGAGTTAATCATATTTGCCGAGATGTAAATTATGGATGATTACTCCGTACTTTACATGCTAATGGAGCATCCTTCTTCTTTATTTGCTTATATATTCATGTAGGACGAGGAATATATTATAACTCTTCAAATTTAAAATTAACATGAACAATTGGAATTTTAATCTTATTTCTAGTAATAGGAACAGCTTTTATAGGATATGTTCTACCATGAGGCCAAATATCATTTTGAGGAGCTACAGTAATTACTAATCTCCTATCAGCTATTCCATATTTAGGATACACTCTAGTACAATGAATTTGGGGAGGATTTGCTGTAGATAATGCAACATTAACCCGTTTTTTTAGATTTCATTTTATGTTACCGTTTATTATTTCCGCATTTGTAATAATTCACTTATTATTTTTACATCAAACAGGCTCTTCAAATCCTTTAGGATTAAAACTAAATATTGACAAAATTCCATTCCATCCATTCTTTTCATTCAAGGATCTCATAGGTTTTATTATTATACTTTTTATATTAATTATATTAACTTTATTAAATCCTTATACATTAGGTGATCCTGATAACTTCATCCCCGCTAATCCATTAGTAACTCCTGTTCATATTCAGCCTGAATGATATTTTCTCTTTGCTTATGCTATTTTACGATCAATTCCTAATAAACTAGGAGGTGTCATCGCCTTAGTAATATCTATTGCTATTTTATTATCCCTTCCACTTTTTAATATACATAACTTTCAAGGACTACAATTTTATCCCCTAAATCAGATTCTTTTTTGAATTTATGTTTCAATTGTTATCTTATTAACTTGAATTGGAGCCCGACCAGTTGAAGATCCATATATTTTAATGGGTCAAATTCTAACCATTCTTTACTTCACATATTTTATCTTAAATCCTTTAATTTTAATATTATGAGATAAACTATTAAATTAATTAGTTAATTAGCTTAAAAAGCATTTGTTTTGAAAACAAAAGATAGAAATTCAACTTTTCTATTAACTTAATTAGAAATTAATTCTTCCTAATTAGTCTCATAAAAATATAAAAATTCCAATAAAAAACATTATAAAATTTAATGAAACTGGTAAATAAACCTTTCAAGTTAAATACATTAACTTATCATAACGAAAACGAGGAAATGTTCCACGAACTCAAACAAATAAAAAAGAAATAATTACTAATTTAAAATAAAAAATCATAGTAAAAAAATCCCCACCCATAAATACTATCACTCTTAGTATTCTTATAAAAAGAATTCTTCCATATTCCGCTATAAAAATTAAAGCAAATCCCCCTCTTCTATATTCAACATTAAATCCAGAAACTAATTCCGATTCTCCTTCAGCAAAATCAAAAGGAGTTCGATTAGTTTCCGCCAAACATCTTGAAAATCAACAAAAAAATAAAGGTAAAGCTAAAAATATAAATCAAATCTTTTCTTGATACATATAAAAATTAATTATATTAAATCTTTCAATTAAAATAACCAAACTTAATAAAATTATTGCTAAACTTACTTCATAAGAAATTGTCTGTGCTACTGATCGTAAACTCCCTAATAAAGCATAATTAGAATTTGAAGATCATCCTGCTAATATAATTGAATATACTCTGATTCTTCTTAAACAAAAGAAATACAAAATCCCTAAATTCATCGTAATTAAATTTCTCACAAAAGGAAATATCAATCAAATTCTTAAAGATAAAAATAATCTTAAAATTGGACAAATAAAATACAACAAATAATTTGATATAATAGGATAGGTCATTTCTTTACAAAAAAGTTTAATAGCATCAGAAAATGGTTGAAGAATACCTATATAACCCAATTTATTAGGACCTTTTCGAATTTGAATATAACCTAAAATTTTACGTTCCAATAAAGTTAAAAAAGCTACAGATACTAAAACACAAATTATTAAAATTAAATATCTAATAAATCCCAAAAATAAATCTCTTAAATACAATATTATATGTGAATCTACACATTAATGAATTCTAAATTCATCACACTTCTCTGCCAATATAATTAAAATTACTCAAACCCACCAAAAAAAAATATTTTCTATATTTGGTCCTTTCGTACTAAAATATAAATATTATAAAAAGATAGAAACCAACCTGGCTCACGCCGGTTTGAACTCAGATCATGTAAGAATTTAAAAGTCGAACAGACTTATTAATTTAATTACTGCACCAAATAATATTCTTAATCCAACATCGAGGTCGCAATCTTTATTATTGATTAGAACTCTCAAACAAAATTACGCTGTTATCCCTAAGGTATTTTAATCTTTTATTCCTTAATAAAGGATCATAAATTCAATAATCTTTGTTAAATCAAAAAGAAGTTTTTCTATTCTCATATCACCCCAATCAAATAATAATAATAAAATTTTAAATCTAATTCTTAATTTTATTATTTATTATAAAAATCTATAGGGTCTTCTCGTCCCTTTCAAAAATTTAAGCTTTTTAACTTAAAAATAAAATTTTAATTATTTAAACTAAGACAGTTACTATCTCGTCAAACCATTCATTCCAGCCTTCAATTAAAAGACTACTGATTATGCTACCTTTGCACGGTCAAAATACCGCGGCCCTTCAAAAATTTTCAGTGGGCAGGTTCAACCTTAAATTATATTCCCAAGGACATGTTTTTGATAAACAGGCGAATAGTAAATTTGCCTAATTCCTTAATTTAATTTTCCATTTCTTTAAAATTTCCCAACACAAAATTATACTAATTTAATCATAATATCATAAAATTCAAGTTCATTCTACTTTTTTAATACTAAAATTAATTAAACTAAAAAATTCATAAACAACATAAAATATAACATACTTTAATTTATGGCTAATTCTAAGCCTAAAATTAAATTAACTTTATTAATATAATATCAACAATCAAGCTTATCCCCAATAATCTTAATTTAAATAAAATAAATCTTAAATCAATTCTCAATTATCTTTATTTAAATCTAAATTAAATTTACTTCTTAAAAAACTAGATATATAAAAAATCGATTAATATTTCACTTCCATCTAAATATTATAAATAATTTTTTTACATTAACTTAAATATTTAAATAACTCTTTTTTATTCGAGAAATATATATTTATATAAATTATTTAATTAACCCTGATACAAAAGGTACAACATCTTTCTTTTTTATAAATAACTTTTCTATTTCATAGTTCCTTCACAGTACCGTTAACTATAATATATAAAAATATTCAATAAAATTTACTAATCTCAACTAAAATTAAAAATATTTTTAATAATATGATAAAAAGCATAATTTAACCATAATAAATTAATTACAAACAAAAATTGACTTACTAGATACACTTTCCAGTACATCTACTTTGTTACGACTTGTCCCATTTTATAAACAGGAATGACGGGCGATATGTACATATTTTAGAGCTCTAATCAATAAATTAATTAATAAATTTACAATCAAATCCATCTTCAATAACCTTTTAAAATTAATTTATCCGTTTACCATAAAATTGTAATCCATTTCTACTTTATTATAAGCTGCACCTTGATTTGACATCTCAATTAATAATTTAAACCAAAAATAATCTTCTTAAAGATAAATTTATGACAACGATATACAAGCTTCACAAAATAAAGTATTTCAACTCGTGTATTATCAATTATAGAACAGATTCCTCTGAAAAGACTAAAATACCGTCAACTTCTTTAAGTTTCAAGAACATAACTATTAATATTTAAAATAACAAATTTATATACACAATAATAGGGTATCTAATCCTAGTTTATAAAATGTATTTCAAAGACTTAAATAATAAAAACAAATTCATTATATTATTTATTCATTTCACTAAAAAAAACAATTACTTCAATTTTAATAAAAATTATTTGTATCTCATGTTTAACCGCGATTGCTGGCACATGTTTAATCAATACTTTAAAGTTTACTTCAACTAAATTTACTTATTTATAAAAATCAATTAACTGCTTATATTAACTCATTTAGAATATTCATTTACATGTTAATACACTTTATAATAATTCTCAAGCCAGAATAAAACTCTTTCTTAAATAATGTCTATTAATACTCGGAACTCTTAAAAACATTTGAATTGCACAAAATCTATTCAATGTAAATGAATCACTTTCTTTAAGCTATATTCCTTAACAAGTGATTCATTTTTTTTTTTTTTTTTTTTCTCAAAAAAAAAATAGAAATAAAAAAAAATCGAAATAATTAAAAACTTTTTGCTGCATTTTTGTTTATATTATTTCATTATTATTTCTTTAAGATGGTATATAAATTTTTTATATATTAATAAATATTTATATATTAATAAGGATATATAAATTAATTAATAACTTATATATATATATATATATTATATTATATATAAGCTCTTATATTATAATAAATAATTATTAATTAATAAGGATATATAAATTATTATAATATATTTATATATTTAATAGGACATAATTTATTTATAGGAATATTAAAAACAGATTGATATCTGAAGTCACATTATTTTAACATTCCTATACTCTCTCTAACTTGATCATATAGATATTAAACATTAATAAATAATTGTTTATTAATAAATTATTTATATATCATATAAAAACACTCCTATTGGATAATATTATAAGTACTTATATATTAACAAATAACATATTGACATAAAAATAAAAAATTAATCAATTTTGATCAACCTTTTTTTTTAGATCGACAAATATCACACAAACTTTGTACATTGTACCATTTTATTTTATTATACATAAAATTACTAA